AGAACGATCTTAGAAGGGATATAATGAAATTCTTTGATTGGTTCTTCCCAGAAAAATGATCCGTTTTAGTTATTTGACCGATAGGGACAACAAATAATTAATTCTAACAAATATAAAAAATTCGAAATGTAAACTAAATAAATATAATAGTGTTCTTATTCAAACCGCCTTGTAATCTTCAACCAATTCTGTGCTTCAATATAATTACCAGGAGTAAGCGCTATAGCTTGTTTCCAATACTCGGCGGCTTGATCGAACCAAGCCTCCGCAATTTCCGAATCTCCTTGCTGAACGGCCTGTTCTCCCCGGTCGGAATAGGGGGATTCCTTCCCTTAGAACCGTACTTGAGAGTTTCCGATCTCATACGGCTCAACAGTCAAATTCTTTTGATGTAATCTATCGTATATAATTAAATGAGATCTCTCATAGATATATCGTGATCCCTTTTTTCTCGAGTTAACCAAAAGAAAGAGGTTAATTACATGAGTTTCAAACTAAAAATTTTGTTAATAATCAGTTTTATCTTTTTTCCCACCTTCAGAAGAATAAAGCATTTTAACTATCATTAGACTTTTCTGAAAGGTAACTATCTCGGTTTCATATATAAATTTATATAGAATCTTTGAAAAAGACCTTCCCTCATAAGAAGGAAAAGACTTACTATCTTTGGGATCTGATGCTACACCGCTGCTCAATACCTTAGGGGATCAACTTTATTACATAAGTTGATTCCTAACTTTTATCCCATATCATGACATAAGTAAGCAGTTCTTATTGTATCGGACCAAAACCTCGCGAATTGATCTTTACGGCGCTTCCTCTATCAATTAGATCCTTTATCCATAGAATAATAAAGTATTTAGGCATACCTATTTCTTCATATTAATATTTCGACTTTTATGAAGTTTATTTCTTTGCTACAGCTAATAAAAATCGTTGTTTTGAACGATACATATGTAGAAAGCCTACCTAGTATTTATTAACGGATTTATTCTTTCTTACCTTTTTTTTATTTCTATAGTGGAGATAGTCGCACGTAATGACAGATAACGGCCATATTATTAAAAGCTTGTGGTAAGAACGGATTTCGTTCTAGTGCCCGAAAATAATATTCTAAAGCTTTTGTATGTTCTCCGTTCCTTGTATGGATAAGGCCTATGTTATAGAGTATATAACTTCGATCATAAGGATCAATTTCCAGTCGCATAGCTTCATAATAATTCTGTAAAGCTTCCGCATAATTTCCTTCGGATTGAGCCGACATCCGTTACGGTCGTCATTCGATTCAAAGAATCTCCGTTCCAGAACCGTACATGAGATTTTCACCTCATACGGCTCCTCCTTTATGTGCATAATGAAAAAAAGACATGGAATTAAAAAAGATTGAAAGATTCTCATTATAAACTGAGCGGGGCTGGTGTTTTTACAAGAAATCTCTAGCCAACCTTCTTGTAAAAGATCTTTCCTTAACATCACGCATGTTGGCATTATATTAGATTAAAAAAAGGCGACCCCAACAATTTCTTTGTCTTCAACGCCCTAAAATTTGCAGGAATTAGTCACTTCAACAGTCTTCGATGGTTATACGGGTATCCAAAATACGAACGAGATGGATGTTTGTTGTCCCAACCATTCTTGTTAGTCCCGATCCTGATAAGTAAAGGGAATCATTTCTAACAAAGTTTTCGTGCGTTGATTCCTAGAAGTAGTGCTTCTTCCCCTATGCCTCCTATTGGTACTAGTGAAGTAGGGTTAACTTAACCTATAGGTTTTAACCTTTCGCTCAATACTCTAGAATCAACAATTGAAGCATCTGAGGCTGCATTAATCGGGGATACACGACCGAAGGGGTTGCTTTATTTATTTTAACAAACTTCACCTTCAACAAGCGTAGATTTTTTCAATAATTTTTTTTTCCTCTGTTGTCTTTCTATTTTTTCTTAAGACTGAGAGCGGTAAAAAAAAAATAAAAATAAAATAATCAAATCGCACCATCTCTGTAATAGGTAAATGCCTCTTTTTCTCCTGAAGTTGTCGGAATTATTCGTAATAAGATATTGGCTACAATTGAAAAGGTTTTATCAATAAAATTTCCATTTATCCCAGATCTAGACATAGGTATATTAATCCATTCTATTCTATAAATTTAATTTTTAATTTCCTTTCGTGAGAAAATGATCTCACAAACAGAGGAATTGTACAGTACGAAATAACGTAAAAACGGATTCATTACAAAAAAAGACACCCTTTTAGTTTTACTCAAATTACTCAAATTGTTTATTTTTGACAGGAATTAATAAAAAAAAAATTAATCCGATTAGATTTCATACAAATGTAGTAATAGAAAAATGAAGGGAACTGTTACGATTTCGTTGAAGTTGAAGAATCAAAGAATTTCTCTTAGAGATTAGGATAATGCGAGAAGTTTTGATTCAAAAGAGTAAAAAGAATTAATAACAATTCTATGCTTAAAATGGCGTCTTCTTTGTGTTATGTGGAT